AGATCTTTTCCTTCTCTTCGGGATCGAACATCAATTGCAACGATTCGATAGACGGCTCATTGGGATAGATATAGATGAACAATACCCCCCCTGGAACCGTATAGGAAGTTTTCGCCTCGTACGGCTCGAGAAAAAATGACTTAATTCGAAGTTTTGTCTATGTATCCAATTCGAATAAATTAAATAACAAACGGGCCTATAAAATCAATTAGACTACGATTCCAGTCTTTTTTCTTCCTGAAAAATGAAAAAGAAACCGCTCGTACTCATAACTCAAGTCGGATAACTCTCAAATAGCTCAAAGAAAAATCTTTAGTGAATTTCATTTATTGAATAGTCTTTACTCCCTTTCGTTTATACCGGTTAAACTATTTCAAATTCTATTTGGATTCTTTAGTCAAATCCAGTTATTGAGACTATCGAAAGAATTAACAACTAAAAGGGTGTTTCCTTGTTTTTAAACCCTTTATTCCTATTTTGAATCATTGGGTTTAGACATTACTTCGGTGTTTCTTAATCTTTTCAAAGTGGCAGCAACATACCCTTTAAATTTATATTTATTTCTTTCTATCAAAGAATCCTATGGATGGTTGATTCTAGTATGATACACGTTGAATCGCAAAATTTGGATCAATTTCAACAAGTTTTGCTTTTGAATTGGAAACTTGCTCGAGTTGGATCCTTTCGATTGTCCATATATTTACGAAGTTGTTCCAGTTGATTGGCATTAACCCTAGATCCTTGCCCCTGAGAAATGAATTAATACTTTCGGTTCGAGCTCCATCATGAACTATTTACAACCCGACAAAAAACGAAGGGTTCAAGTGTAACAGAACAAACAATGTCGAGCCAAGAGCACCTCATTTCTAGACAAATCGAAAATGGTGGATGTAAAAATCCACAACGGGTTGTGTCCTTCAAGTCGCACGTTGCTTTCTACCACATCGTTTCAAACGAAGTTTTACCATAACATTCCTCTAATTTGGAACCGGTATGGAATTGATTCAATTACGGAATCATGAATAGTCATCGGTTCAGCTGTCCATAGACATCGCAATCTACACTTTTTCTTCTATATATGAATATATAATACATGAAACAATATTTTTCTGAAAAAATCCTAGCAAGACAACATTTTTAACATATTTAACAGACTAATAGAATATATATAAAATAGATAATAGAAAGAAAAAAGAAATCTATAAAAGAAATCTATAATATATAGATATATATATGGAAATAATATAGAAACGACTAAGTTTTGGAATCTGCATCTTCAAGTGACTTAATAAGATAAATTAAACGATTTCCTACTTTTTCAAAGATTCCACGTATAGGGAATCATTAAAAATATTTTTTTATTAAAAAAAAATATTTCTATATTTCTAAATGAAATTAACTATATTAAAATTAAATTAAACATCATTTTTGAATTTATTTGAGTTTGATTGGGTTGGGTTTGAAGAAAATTGGACAATAAGCACCGCCTTTGATCTTTATAGGCGGATCGGTCTTTCTTTTTGAAGTGACTCATCACTAATTTCAAATAAAGATTTGAAATAGATCAAAGAAACGAAGAAAGAAATAAGATAAGAAGAAAAAAATCCTTTTTTTCATGAGATGTATAAAAAAATAATGTAAGTTAATATTTGCATTTTGATTCTTTTAATCAGATTACGAAAATCAAAATAGAACAAAAAATAGGTAAGATTTCTCCTATCTATCAGATAGACGGAACTGTTGTCACTATTTGTTGTTTGTTATAGATGTTTTATATCTACTATACTATAGAATATGGGACTTGATCATTTGTTAATGAAATTCGAACAGACACAGATGTTTAAAGTAATATAGATTAACTGCTATCCACCCCCCCCACTTCCTTTTTAGATTATGTTATATTATGATAGGGTTTATATGGGAATAATGGAGAAATGGATCCGTGCTGGGACGGAAGGATTCGAACCTCCGAATGGCGGGACCAAAACCCGTTGCCTTACCACTTGGCCACGCCCCATTTCAATTGCTAATTGACACTAAGAAACAATAATATTGTTATTGGTTGTTTGTCAACTCCAGCCCAAATAAATATCTAGAAAGATTCCATATCTATAGAATATAGATCTTCTATATCTATAGAATAATAGAATAGACCGGTATTCGAATTTTGATACATATAGATACAGAATTCAACTGAATTTATTGATCATTACATAGAATTCAATTAAGATATTGTATGAAAGTATCGTTTCTTCTATTCTCCTTTGAGAATTGGAGGATTTTTGGTTGTATGTATTCAAAGAAAAAGAAGGATTTTTTGTCTACCTTATTTACTTTCTTTCTTTTTCCTTATATCAAAAATGCAACCAAAATGCAATTATCTCCAAGAACAAAATGTCTATTATGCTTAATATCGTTAGTTTGATCTGTATTAATTCGCCCCTTTATTCGAGTAGTTTTTTCTTCGGCAAATTGCCCGAAGCCTATGCTTTTTTGAATC